ACAAACCATTCGAGCTAAAATTGATTATTGTGCCTATACAGTTCGAACTATCTGTGGCGTATTAGGTATCAAAATTTGGATATTTATAGATGAGGAATAAAAAGGCTTTCCTTGACTTTTCTTTTTTTTTTTTACCCCCAAAATCCAACAAAAAATAAGAAACTAGTCCATTTTTTTGATTAAAGATAAAAAAAGAGCTCTTAATTCCGTAATTCTTTAATTTTATAGGGTTGAATAAAAATTCGATTGAATTTTTGATATAATTGCTATGCTTAGTGTGTGACTCGTTGGTTTTTTTAGGGATAAGATTAAAAAAAAAGCCCCCTAGTATAAACTAATAACTATAGAACTAAAAACCAACTCATTACTTCGCATTATCTAAATCCAACAAACCAGTCAAGATATGATAGATTATTCATATCATTGTAGCAACTGAAATCTCTTTTTCATAAACTAAAAAAATAAAAAAATCTGATTCTAAGTTGTGAACCAGAATATAGAAAAAAGATGTGGGTAGAGGGATGAGAGAAAGAGAGAAAAAGAATATCGATGATATAGAATTCCAATATGTAAGGTCTATGAGTCATCTCATAAAAGGCAATGTAATAGAGCATCAATACTGATTCATACATAATTAAATGATAGATATAGAACAAAAAAACCAAGAGCCCTGAGCCAATAAAGACTAAGAAAATTGACTCAAGAACAAATTGAATTAAGAGCTCCGTTGTAGAATTAAGACCTAACCATTAAACAAGAAGCGATGGGAACGATGGAACCCATGAATGCAGAAGATTTTATTGAAACCAAAGCCTAACAATTCATTGGTTGGGATGGCGAAAGGAACTGAGAAAAAATTTATCTATTCTGATCTGAGACATAATGAACTAACCTTACAACTGAAATAGATATTAGAGTAAATATTCGCCCGCGAAAACGTTATTTTTTGGATTGCTAAATTTTGGATTTAGGGCAATCCGATACGATAAAATGAAAAAAAAAAATATTTTTGATAAAAATAAAAAATAAATAGAAATATATATTTAATATGTTTAGTTATATATCCAAAATACCTAAACAAGGTATATACAAATGACTAATAGATTAGATGAAATATCAAAGAATCTCGCAATTTCATCTATTATTCATTAAACATATTTCAATTCAAATTAAATATTTTGAATACTTTTATTCGTGAGGAGCTGGATGAGACGAAACTCTCACGTCCGGTTCTGTAGTAGAGATGGAATTCAGAAACAACCATCAACTATAACCCCAAAAGAACCAGATTCCGTAAACAACATAGAGGACGAATGAAGGGAATGTCTTATCGAGGTAACCATATTAGTTTCGGTAAATATGCTCTTCAAGCGCTTGAACCCGCTTGGATCACATCTAGGCAAATAGAAGCAGGGCGCCGGGCAATGACACGAAATGCACGTCGTGGTGGAAAAATATGGGTACGTATATTTCCCGACAAACCGGTTACAGTAAGACCCACAGAAACACGTATGGGTTCGGGTAAGGGCTCTCCTGAATATTGGGTAGCTGTTGTTAAACCAGGTCGAATACTTTATGAAATGGGCGGAGTCGCAGAAAATATAGCCAGAAAAGCAATTTCAATAGCAGCGTCCAAAATGCCTATCAAAACTCAATTTATTATTTTGGTATAAGAATGTAGAACTAAAGAAAATAGAGCCTGGAAATGAAAAAGGCAAGGTTTCTTTTTTTTCTTTTGACAAAGAATATTTCTTTCTTTTTTTTTTTTGCATTGAAACAACAAATAAAAAAATGATTCAACCTCAGACACATTTGAATGTAGCAGATAACAGCGGGGCTCGAGAATTGATGTGTATTCGAATCATAGGAGCTAGTAATCGTCGATATGCTTATATTGGTGACGTTATTGTTGCTGTGATTAAAGAAGCAGTGCCAAATATGCCCCTAGAAAGATCAGAAGTGGTCAGAGCTGTAATTGTACGTACCCGTAAGGAACTGAAACGTGACAACGGTATGCTAATACGATATGATGACAATGCCGCAGTTGTCATTGATCAAGAAGGAAATCCTAAAGGAACTCGCGTTTTTGGTGCGATCGCCCGGGAATTGAGGCATTTAAATTTTACTAAAATAGTCTCATTGGCGCCCGAGGTATTATAATAGTCTTAAAATATAAGATGAGACTATGATATAGTTATAGTAGGGTATTAGAAAGAAATAGATTCAAATTCATTTAGTAGATTGTGGTTTACGCATATACCTTTAATTTAATAATATAATTTTTATTCATAAACAAATAAAATAAGTAAAAAAAAGCAAAAAACATGTTGATTATATCAAAATTTTTGGGCAACAAGAATTTTACTCCATTATGAGTAAGGACACTATTGCTGACATATTAACCTCTATACGCAATGCTGATATGGATAGAAAAAGAGTCCTTCGAATAGCATATGCTAATATCACCGAAAACATTGTTAAAATACTTTTACGAGAAGGTTTTATCGAAAATGTGAGGAAACATCGAGAAAGCGACAAATATTTTTTGGTTTCAACCCTGCGACATAAACGAAATAGAAAAGGGCCCTATAGAAATCTTTTAAATTTAAAACGGATCAGCCGGCCTGGTTTACTAATCTATTCTAACTATCAAAGAATTCCTAGAATTTTAGGCGGAATGGGAATTGTAATTCTTTCCACTTCTCAAGGTATAATGACAGGCCGAGAGGCTCGACTAAAAGGAATAGGCGGAGAAATTTTGTGTTATATATGGTAATACTTCTTATATCTGCATTGGATACGAGACTTCCTATTTGTTGTTAAAAAAAAGTAAAAAAAAACGCGAAGTATATAATCTTATTCCTCCTACATTAGTTAATACTTTAAGGAAGTTTTACCCGGAATGAAAGAACAAAAATGGATTCATGAGGGTTTAATTACTGAATCGCTTCCCAATGGTATGTTCCGGGTTCGTTTAGATAATGAGGATCTTATTTTAGGTTATGTTTCAGGAAAGATCCGACGTAGCTTTATACGGATACTGCCAGGAGATAGAGTCAAAATTGAAGTAAGTCGTTATGATTCAAGCAGAGGGCGTATTATTTATCGACTCCGCAACAAAGATTCGAATGATTAGGTGGTTTTTTAACTTTAATATTCTCCTTTTCGTGGGAATACGATTCGAAATTGAAAATTTCAAGAAACTTATTTTCTTCCAAGAAGTCGATTCAAAATTAAGGTTAAGGTATGAAAAATATGAAAATAAGAGCTTCTGTTCGTAAAATTTGTGAAAAATGTCGACTAATCCGTAGGCGGGGACGAATTATAGTAATTTGTTCCAACCCGAGACATAAACAAAGACAAGGATAGTCTAAAAAAGACTTTCTAAAAGACCCGATCTACAAATAAAAAAAGGATCCGTTTTGATAAGAAATGGATATATCCATTTATCTATATATATATATATGACTCATATTTATGAGATGATAAAATATGGCAAAAACTATACCAAGAATTGGTTCGCGTAGGAATGGACGTATTAGTTCACGTAAGAATACACGTAGAATACCAAAGGGATTTATTCATGTTCAAGCAAGTTTCAATAATACCATTGTGACTGTTACAGATGTAAGAGGTCGAGTGGTTTCTTGGTCTTCTGCCGGTACTTGTGGATTTCGGGGTACAAGAAGAGGGACACCTTTTGCTGCTCAAACCGCAGCTGGAAATGCTATTCGTACAGTAGTCGATCAAGGTATGCAACGAGCAGAGGTCATGATAAAGGGTCCCGGTCTCGGAAGAGATGCAGCATTACGGGCTATTCGTCGAAGTGGTATACTATTAACTTTTGTACGGGATGTAACTCCTATGCCACATAATGGCTGTAGACCCCCTAAAAAAAGACGCGTGTAAAAAAAAATCAACATTAAAGAAATTTCAAGAGAAATAAACAATTCGACCAAATAATATTATATTACTATGGTTCGAGAGAAAGTAACCATATCTACTCGGACACTAGAGTGGAAGTGTGTTGAATCGAGGACAGACAGTAAGCGCCTTTCTTATGGACGTTTTCTTTTGTCTCCACTTATGAAAGGTCAAGCCGACACCATAGGCATTGCGATGCGAAGAGCTTTACTTGGAGAAATAGAAGGAACATATATTACACGTGCAAGATCTGAGAAAATACCACACGAATATTCTACCATAGTGGGTATTCAAGAATCAGTACATGAAATTTTAATGAATTTGAAAGAAATAGTATTGAGAAGTAATTTATACGGAACTTGTGACGCGTCTATTTGTATTAAGGGTCCTGGGTATGTAACAGCTCAAGATATCATCTCACCGACTTATGTGGAAATCGTTGATAATACACAACATATAGCTAGCTTGACGGAACCGATTGATTTTTGTATTGGATTACAAATTGAGAGGAATCGCGGATATCGTATAAAAAGTTCAAATAACTTTCAAGACAGAAGTTATCCTATCGATGCTGTATTCATGCCTATTCGAAAAGTAAATCATAGCATTCATTCTTATGGGAATGGAAATGAAAAACAAGAGATACTTTTTCTCGAAATATGGACAAATGGAAGTTTAACTCCGAAAGAAGCGCTTCATGAAGCGTCCCGAAATTTGATTGATTTATTTATTCCTTTTTTCCATACAGAAGAAGAAAACTTAAATTTAGACGACAATCAACACAAGGTTACTTTACCTCTTTTTACCTTTCATGATAAATTGGTTAAACTAAGGAAAAACAAAAAAAAAATTGCATTGAAATATATTTTTATTGACCAATTAAAATTGCCTCCCAGAATCTATAATTGCCTCAAAAGATCCAATATATATACATTATTGGATCTTTTGAATAACACTCAAAAGGATCTTATGAAAATTGAACATTTTCGTATAGAAGATGTAAAAGAGATATTGGGCATTCTAGAAAAGCAGTTTGAAATAGATTTACCGAAAAATTCGTTTTAAATCTGTTAGAT